ATTGCAGAGTTGATCATTCGGACCCTTCAATTCATAGATGTGGATCTCGGACCTATGAATGGGGATATTCCCGATACTCACAAAGAAAAGGGGAAGTGACTTGGACAAAAAGGGAAGTGACTTGGACAAAAAGAGAAGTGACTTGGACAAATCTTGTTTGTCGATAGCCTCGGACCAATCAATCGAATATTGATTAATACGGAATCGATCGAACACTACTTGAAAACGCTTCTTCTGTTCAGAAACGAAATCTTCCAAATGTTCCTGGAAATTCTTGCTCCCATTGGACCATTTGTATCTATATGCATCAGGATCCCGATTCATGGATCTCTCGGTTCGAGAAATAAGAGGATCAAACCATTTCTTCTGACTCTTTTTCAAATTCGATAAATGTTGGTTGATCGTATATTTCATTACAGTTATATGATTCAGAGTATCATTTCCTATTTGATCCCTTTGAATTCCATATTCGAAGTTGCGATCGGATCTATTCATTAAAAAGAATCGATTCGATACATTTCTTATGTACCCGTAGGTGCTATATTGGATTTGAATCAGATTTCGGATCAATCTATATTGATTGACTGCCTCCATTATGTTGTTGCTAGCAAATACCGCTGTTTTTAGTTTTGGATCTTCCAAATCATTCCCGCAGTGGATCCAGACCGATTTTTTTCTGATCCTTCGATAAAAAGATTCATTCTCTTCATAAAAAAGAGGAGGTAGAACCAATAAAGATTTCTTTTTCGATTCATCTCTGGAGTTGAATACCTCATTCAAGAATTTTTTTTGATCCAACCCGTAGGAATCAATAGAAAAGGCAAATCCCCTATGATACACCAGATCCGGCTCGGTTATTGATAGAGTGAATAGATCTGCCATTTCTTGAAATCTCTCTTCTGATTCAAAATCGTGGTGTAACGTGTATCCCCCTTTGTTCCGGTCATGGAATAGATGAAATAAATCAAAAAATGGATTCTTGTTCAAGAATGAAATCTTATTGGAACTGTCCATATCCGATTCATCCTTCGGAACCATATCACATCCCGGATCTGATGAAATAGGATGAATTGAGACGGTTTTTTGTAAATACGTAATTATCTTGAATATATCAACCATTTCTTTATTTTCCGATCGCCTGGAAGGGACAAAAGAAACATCTTGTTTTTTCTTCCAAAATCTCTGATCTCTAGTGGACCTCTCAGTAGGATTCGAACCCAGATGAAGTTCTGACCATCTGTCAGAGAAAAAAGAACGAATTGATCTTGTAGGATTCCCAAGAAATTCTTCGATTTCTTCCGGAAGCAGATGATTATTCATCTGCTTCTCACGTTCCGTGAATAGCCGGGACATTGAGGAAGATCCAAAAAGGCATTTCGGGAATCGATCTGATTCTATCTCTGTTCGTTCCGTTTGAAGAAAGGAAGGATCCCAAAGAATCGATCTTTCTTTTAGTTGCTGAATCTCTGTTTGATCGATCAATGTGTGATATTCTGAATCCTCATTTCTAATGGAATCGAAATGATCTATGGATTGATCAGAAGATCCTTTCAATTGGCTAGAATCCGTTACTTGAACGAAAATAGATCTTGTGGAATCATATTGAATATTTGACAATACATTCCGTACCTTGCTAAAAAACCGATCCTTGTTTCCCAACCACACATTGTCTAACCAAATCAAATTCTCTCTCGATACGTTCCTCAAAAAATCCAATTCGTGCTGATTCTTCCCCCAACTAACGAAGAGATCTTGGCGGAATTGCCACATATGAAATTGAGCACAATTTTGCAAAGAAATACCCCACTTGTTTCTCGAGAAGAGATGGGAAACATGCTCAATATCATTTGATTGAATAGTTGCCTCAGCTCCTTGCTGTTTGAAGAAACCCTTCCCTTCAATTGGTCTTTTTTCACGAAAAGCAGACATGAGATAACAAATCAAGTCTTTCCCTAAGATTTCGAATAGCTGTCCCGAATTCAAGTTGATTATGTTTCGCTTCTTCCTCGGAGAAAGACGATCAAACAATTCCCAATCATGGTCCTTGCGGATCGGATCATCCATATAGGATAAAAAAGGAAACTCCAGATATTTGCTATCTTTCTCTTTGAATGAGATCTCAATTCCAGCTACGGTTTCATTAGATATCTTACAACAAAAATCCCTCTTTTTTCCGATCCGGTTCCTCCACCATCGCGAACTCCGCATGATACACTTTTTATTTATTGGGAGAACCCAAGTAATCTCTTGCGGATCCATGAAACAACTCTCAGAAATCTTTTTCCCTTTTGGAAGATACAGGAGCGAAACAATCAACCTATTGATATTGGAAGACCAAAAAGATTCTTCCAATGTCTCATTTCTGGGTCCAATGGAATTCATAGGTATAGGAAGAAGCCCCATCAAATAGAGATTTTTTCTTTCGACCATCTTTCGATTGTTAATACGAGATATAAGGACCGCTACTACAAGCAGTACTACACCTTTGATCGTGAAATAT